AAAAAATCCCATTCTTTTCTCATTCTGCATTGAATCATATGAATCGATCTAGCAATGATGGAATTTCGATTCTGTTTACTGAATCACATGAAATTTTACCCAACTCCATATATATGGAATGTATGAAATACGTATGAACGGAGGAAAAAAGATGATTTTAGACTTAATTTTAGACTTAGTTAAATTGGAATTTCTAAGAGACAGATCCAAACGGAAAGGAATTGATAAATTCCACTTAGAATTATGGAGTTTTTTGATTTTGTCTAGAATAGAAAATTCACTTTATACCATTATTATGATATTACATATTCCAATCCGATTGGATATCAGAAAAATAAATGGATTCGGGATTTGATCCATTCACGGAGATAAAGACATAATAATCAGAAACAATATAACAATAGAAAGTTAATTTTTTGAGTACTTAACTCTTTCGTGAATTCCACTGTTCCAAAAATGATTTGCAGAGAACTCCTTTTTCTTTTTTTCGTAGAATTTTGATTTTTAGAATACGATTGAAGTGCATAAGAAGGCTTGTATTTATTAAACCCGCGCTGCTATAGCTATCTATCCATACATCGCTCTCCTTTATTGCATACTTCTACTCGGGACAGCACATGTGGTACTCTATCAAAATTTCTATTTTCTCTTCAATCTAATCAATTTAAATTGCAGTACGACAAGTGTCTGCCTATTCCCTATAAAGAGGCATCATACACAAATAATATACCCCATAAGCTAACTGTGGAACACAACTTATGTTTGGGGTTTACATATACTAATAATTGACATTATAATTGAAATTGAGTTGAGAAGGTTTTTTTTCAATAAAAAAATCAAGACTGATTAGTTATATATCAATTTTGAGTTTCTTATATCATTTATCATTAGGTAAAGACAATTTGAGATGTAAATCCAAGAGTGGGTCATGAATTTACAGTCATATAGTTAATGGTTCCAATTTGTTCTGAATTTTTGCTTTTGTAACTGAAAAAAATTCCCATTTGGTTTTTTATTTTTTAATAGAAAAGAGAGGTATTTAGATATTGGGTGTTTTGAGATACTATAAAATTAATTGAAGGGAAGGCGCCGGCCCCCCCCAAAAAAACAAATAACAAATAAAGGGGAATATTTCATCTATTTGGTATCGTTTTGGCGGCATGGCCGAGCGGTAAGGTGGGGGACTGCAAATCCTTTTTCCCCAGTTCAAATCTGGGTGTCGCCTGATTAACAAAAGACAAGACTCGAAATCCCTTATTCTTTATTCCCCTTTGCTGTTATAACTCGCCGAATTTTTCCCAGCAAAACACGCGTAGTCTTGAGACTTTCTTGATTGGAAACAGCTGGGGGTTCCCTTCTTTAAATTAAAGTGCCGTAACTCGTTGTATTTAGGATTCAAGGAAAGATTATAGTAGTGGAAGGACTATCATATCAAATAAAGAGTTACCGATTTTTTTCCATTACTAATGTCGTGTCTACTGGCCGGGTCTTGAATTAGATTGGATGGATAATTAGCTTTTTTCTTTTACTTAATGATAATGAAGGACAAGAAAAATAAAGAATAGGTATCAGTATTCCTACATATATATATTAGTAGCATTCCCTTTGATACTTCAAAAGAAAAGCGTAACTGCAGTTTCATTTTTCATATTTATTGGAGTCTTTGATCGAGGGTGTTGGGTCAGAATCCCCTTTTGACTCTGCACCAGTGATTCCACTATTATTAATAAACACTAATGGAATAATTCCTTCATATTCAGAGAGATAGGGGACATAATTCACATGGATATAGTAAGTCTCGCTTGGGCTGCGTTAATGGTAGTCTTTACATTTTCCCTTTCACTCGTAATATGGGGAAGGAGTGGACTCTAGAGATACTACGAATTGAGTTGGGGAATCAAATTGTATCACTTTTTTATAGATTTTTTATAGATCGTTTTGCAAAGCATAAATAATCTTTATTAATTATTTAATATATTTAATTCATTAATTTAATTCAATTTCGAATTAAAAAATTGAATTAATAAAAATATCTTCATTCCGAAATTGTATTGGCTTTTATTTCTGCTGTGCTTTATTGACGCGTTTGCTATCATGGCTGAAGGATTCAAAATCGATAGGATAACCCCTTTCTAATTTCGAAATCCGAAGAAGTTACCGTAGAACTCCTTGGATTATCTGTAAACCGCGCAATCGATTACTTCTTTGAAATGCTAAAAAAAAGATTACTTTCTAGAAATTAGAAAATAATAAGAGTTGCCTCGCGATTATTTCAGATTGATTGGAATCAACAAAAATCAAATAGATAAAGGAAACAAATAGATGAAGCAAAGAAATAGAATTGAGATACTATGTACATTCCATATATTTAATTGATATTAACATTTATGAAGATCCATATACATATTGTAGATTGATCTCGATTCAGTTTGTATCTTTCGAGATTACAATAATAAAAATGGATAGTATGGTCGAACGATTCAAAAATGAATCGTTCGAC